TTTTTCATATATAAATGTAACTAATGTATCTCCTTCGTAAAGGATTTCCCCATAATGTCCATGAACAGTTGCTCCTGGAGTAGCTAAATAAGGCTTAGCTGATCGTATTACCACAGAGTCAACTTGAAGAATTATAACTTGACCTGATTTTAAATGCGGTTCTTTTTTGGCTATACATATATTTTCACAAAGAAACTGCCCAAGACTAACGATTGTAGATGTCTCTTCACAATAATTGTAATGTAGAAAATACCAATTCAAATTGAATGGATTCAAAATGATGTTACTGCATGAATATGGATTATAAATTTGACCGTTTTCATCCAGTAAATAATATTTAAGTATTTGAAAAATCTGTTTTAAATTGTCAAGTTGCAAATAGTTAGTTACCAAGATCTGATTATGGGTTATTAAATGGGAAAATAAATCGAAATTATAAATTGGAAAGCCTGTTCCTAAGGGGCCCAACGAATTCCTAATTGGAATTAGGGGGTCCTTTTTTATTGATTCTTTTATCACATTGGGAGATTTTACATCGTTGAATGGGCCTATTCGAGAACAATTGGATGATGACAAAATTATCAAAGATTGAGATTCCTTATTTCGATTCAACAATGTATGAATAGTTCCTTGATTTGGATTAAGGGATTCTTGAATTCTTGCCTTGGAATAGGAATAAATGGAAGAAAACGGATTGACATTAGCGCGATCTGATCCATTCTCAGAGATCAATCCTGAACTCGGCAGATCGTTCCTTTTTCCGGTATATGAAATAGGTGACTTCGCTAAGTCGATTCTTAGAAAATCTCTAATCAAACCATTTGTCCTTATTTCAACAAAGGAAGCACAGGCCTTTTCGATCTTTTTGTCTTGGTCCCAATTCAACACTAAACAAGTCCGAACTAATTGAATACTTGTGTCCCAAATTTCAAGAATTGGGTCGTAATAAAGGATATAATTGACAACTCGAAGTTGTAGATTATCACTTTCCTGCAAGAGATCCGCCGGGAAAAGTCTTCCTAAATTTATACCATCCGTTTTTTTATATGGGACTACAGGTTGAACCAAAACAAAATACTTTTTTTCATACCTGGAAAGTTTCATTCGTTGGATATAGAGCCAATTTTTCAATTTTTTGTATTCTTTGGAATTTTGTTTTCCCCCTCCTGGTGGTATCAATCGGAATGCCTTATTTGTCTTTCCAGGAAAATGGATATCTCCAGAAAAGATTATCAGTTTCATTTTTTCTGCTTTTTTCTTCACTCGGACCAATCCGCCTACCCGACTTCTTCTATTTAAAGTGATTTGTGTATCTACCCCAATAATACTATTGTGCCGTACCATTATGGAAGAAGATTCGGCCAAAATGTGGACTTCCACGGGAATAAAAAAAAATGGATTTACTTCCTTTTGGTATTTTGGCCAAAATACCTTGACTCCTCGATACTCAATCAAATCCTCTTCGTTGACGATTGAATTCAGTTCTCTAGTCTCATATTTAGTAAGTCCCGAGCTCTTTCTTATATATCGAGGATCATCGAAATAAGCAAGAATACTATTTCTACGGAGAATACCATTTCTGGGGATTTCAATTGAGATACCTGAAGAAGGTATTAATTGGTTCTCGCCTTCTTGAATCGAGTCGAGTGGGATGATGACTCTATTTCTTCGCCTCTTTGCCAATAAATCAGAATTCCCGTCGAGAATGCCCGGATATCTGAGATTACAACGACCAGTACATGTCATTCGATTAAGTTCTGAATAATCAGGAATCCTATCTCCTTTTTGATTTTGACGAGAAAAATACGAACTAAAAAATTTGTGTCTCACTTGATTATTAGTTACTGAGGGGTTAGAAATATATCTTCGCTTAACAGAAAGAGAATAAGCGTTCATTTGATCTTGATCCTTGTGGATCGAACAGGGGCCTAGACTAGATCTCCAGGGCTCCCCTAATAATATCCATAAATGACTTGTTTTTGGTAAGAGATGAATATTACCATATGTAAATTCAGGTGCATGGTACACATCGGTATTCCAGTGCATTTCGCCCTCTGAGTCAGAATAAATATGTTTTCGAACCTTCTCTTTCAAATTCAAAGTGGATGTTCTCGCGCGAATCTCAGCAATGACTTGTTCTGATTCTACATATTGATCGTTTTGAACTAAAAGAAAACTTTTGGGGGGAATACACACATTGTGTATAATATCTTCACTCTCAATAGTTACATACAAGTCTCTAGAACATAGAAAAGCAGGATGTCCATGACGTGTACGTGTCGGATGAACCAAATCCTCATTGAATTTTATTTTTCCATTAGAAGGGGCTCGCACATGTTCTGCAGTACCCCCTGTGAATACTCCGCCAGTATGAAAAGTTCTTAATGTTAATTGAGTGCCCGGTTCTCCAATAGATTGACCTGCAATAATACCTACAGCTTCTCCCAATTCGACCAGGTCGTCATGAGCTGGACTCCGGCCATAACATAATTGACAAATCCAAGATGTACTCCTACAAGTAAAGGGGGTTCGAATAGAGATTGGTTGTGCTCTAAAAGTTATGAATCTATTGACAAGTCCAACCCCAATATCTTGATTTCTCGTAGCAATGCATCGCGAACCTATATATATATCATCTGCTAATACACGGCCAATTAATGTTTGTATAAAAATCCTATCCGCCATCATTCCATTTCGAGGACTTACAGAAATACCTCGAACGGTGCCACAATCTGTTCGACGTACAACAATGTGTTGCACTACTTCAACAAGTCTGCGCGTGAGATATCCTGCATCTGATGTTCGGATAGCGGTATCCACAACTCCTTTACGGGCTCCGTAGCAAGAAATAATATATTCTGTTAAAGAGAGTCCTTCGCGTAAATTGCTTTGAATGGGTAAATCAATCATTTGCCCTTGGGGATCCGACATTAATCCTCTCATACCTACTAATTGATGTACCTGAGATGCATTTCCTCTGGCTCCCGAAAAAGACATTATATGGACTGGATTAAAAGGATCGGTCATCCGAAAATTAGGATTCATTTCTTGTCGCAAATATTCACTTGTGGCATACCATATCTCGATCGATTGACGTAATTTTTCTACCGCGTGTACATTCCCATAATGATGGTGTTTTTCCAAAATAAAACTTTGTTGTTCAGCGTCTTGAACTAGCCATCTTTTAGAAGGTATTGTTAAAAGATCATCAATTCCTAATGAAATGGATGCGGCGGTAGCTTGTCGGAAACCCAGAGTCTTTACTTGATCCAGGATATGTGATGTATATCCTATTCCATAGTGATCAATAAATCGACTAATAAGTCGTTTCATGGCAGTTCCGTCTATCACTTTATTGTGAAAGACCTGAGCGGGCCGTTCTGCCATCAGTACCTCCATATTGTGTTGCGCTGAGTAGAATTTGACAATGGGTTTGAGTCAGTGATTGGAAAACTTCCTTTTCTATATTTTGATTCACGTATAAATTCCGCAATTCTAGTCCTAGTTAACCCGGCGAGATTCGAATTCCCGCTGGTAGCATAGAATTACAACAGCCCTGCCAAAACCCCTGTATGGCTTCTTCTATTTCTCGATAAAGAGAAATATGACCAAGAGTGGTTCGAATATATATATAAAGAATTTCTTTTTTTATACTTCTTACTATTAGATAGTGTCCATAAATTTCATAATAGGTCCCCAAAGATTCATAGTGAATTTCGATAGGAGCTTCTCTTGCAGCAATAACACGTTGATCTAGTCGCCACCGCAGCCACAAAGGACTACCTAAATTGATTCGTTTTTGCCGATAAGCTCCAATTGCATCATAGGCATTACAAAAAAAGGGTTCTTTTTTTTTTGTATACTTATAGTTATTATCTTCATTTTGATAGTTTCTACGATTACATGGATTATACCTATTTACACAAATACCCCGACGATTTCCACTCGTTAAGACATAGAGTCCACTAAGCATATCTTGAGTTGGTGCAGAAATGGGATCTCCAATAGTTGGAGACAAAAGATTCATATGAGAAAACATAAGTAAACGTGCCTCTGCTTGAGCCTCTAAAGATAAAGGCACATGAACAGCCATTTGATCCCCGTCAAAGTCTGCATTGAAGCCCTTACAAACTAATGGATGTAAACAAATAGCACGCCCTTCCACTAAAACGGGGAGGAATGCCTGTATGCCTAATCTATGCAGAGTAGGCGCTCTATTCAGCAATACAGGATGGTCATCCAGAATTTCCTGAAGTATTTCCCATACAATCGGTTTTTTTTTCCGAATTTGACTCTTAGCAACTCCTATGTTCGAAGCAAGATGTTTTCTAATTAGGTCACGAATTACAAATGCCTGGAAAAGTTCTATTGCAATTTCGCGAGGCAATCCACAGCGATGTAATGAAAGTGAAGGGCCCACAACAATCACTGACCGCCCTGAATAATCGACCCGTTTACCAAGCAGAGTCTCGCGAACTCTTCCTTCTTTGCCTTCAATTACATCTGAAAGCGACTTGTAAATTCTATTATGATCATCCCTCATTGGTTGTCCGCAGATTCCATTATCAAGAAGTGCATCCACGGCTTCTTGTAGCAATTTTTCCTGAGATATTATTAATTCTTCTGGCGTAGCTATACTTGTTGTTAATAGATCTGTAAGAGTATTATTCCGATAGATAATTCTTCTATAGATTTCATTAATATCTGAGGTCACTAGTTTATCCTCATCTATATGATAGATTGGTCTCAACTCAGGAGGAAGAACTGGTAATAGACACAAAACCATCCATTTTGGTTCTATATTTGTTCGAAGAAAATGCTTAGCCAATTCCATGCGTCTAAGCAAAAAATCTTTTCTTCTTCCAACTTTTCGATCTTCCCATTCATTCCCTGTGGGTTCCTCTTCCTCCAATTCTTTCCACTCTACCAACGAATAATCTATAATCATTCGTAAATCTAGATTGGCTAATTGCTGTCTGATAGAACTTCCCCCGGTAGAC